GTGGAAATAGTAGTAAAAAAGCCGGAAGGAGTATACGACAAAGTTCTACTAATCTGGATGTAACTCAAAAATACAAGCATTTGTGGGTTCAATGCGAAAATTGTTATGGATTAAATTATAAGAAATTTTTTAAATCAAAAATGAATCTTTGTGAACAATGTGGATATCATTTGAAAATGAGTAGTTCTGATAGAATCGAACTTTCGATCGATCGGGGTACTTGGGAGCCTATGGATGAAGACATGGTTTCTCTGGATCCCATTCAATTTCATTCGGAGGAGGAGCCTTATAAAAATCGTATCGATTCTTATCAAAGAAAGACAGGATTAACCGAGGCTGTTCAAACAGGCATAGGGCAATTAAACGGTATTTCCGTAGCAATAGGGGTTATGGATTTTCAGTTTATGGGGGGTAGTATGGGATCCGTAGTCGGGGAGAAAATTACCCGTTTGATTGAATATGCTACTAAAGAATTTCTACCTCTTATTATAGTGTGTGCTTCCGGAGGGGCACGTATGCAAGAAGGAAGTTTGAGCTTGATGCAAATGGCTAAAATATCTTCTGCTTTATATGATTATCAATCAAATAAAAAGTTATTCTATGTACCAATCCTTACATCTCCTACTACTGGTGGGGTGACAGCCAGTTTTGGTATGTTGGGGGATATCATTATTGCCGAACCCAATGCCTACATTGCCTTTGCGGGTAAAAGAGTAATTGAACAAACATTGAATAAAACAGTACCCGAAGGTTCACAAGCGTCTGAGTATTTATTCCAGAAGGGTTTATTCGATCTAATCGTACCACGTAATCCTTTAAAAGGCGTTCTGAGTGAGTTATTTCAACTCCACACTTTCTTTCCTTTGAATCAAAATTAGAACATTAAGTCCATTATTTTGAGCAAACAAGTAATTCGTTTATCGGAATACAAGTGAAATTGAGACGAATGGGTTTTCTTTGTTGACATAAGATCTAATTGTATAACGAATAAAAAGTCACATAAAATCGGAAATCTGACCCTTTTTCTATATTCCTGATTATTGATCAAGAAGTCTCTATTAACAAGATAAAAGATGAAATTCTTTTTTTCGTGAAATTAGGCAAATAAAAAAATCTTCTTCTCGTCATATATAATTAAATTAAAATCTAGAAAATATAGTATAGAATTTTTTATCTTTCTATAGCGTACGATAATCCTATTTTGACTAAGAATCCCTGCTGGATGGGATTCTAACAAACCCTTGAATCAATATAAATAGAATCTAATTAATTAAAAAAAACTTTTTGCTTAGTGAATGAAATTCGAAGACAAGAGCAAAAAATGAAGAAAATAATATCTCATCCATATCCTCTCAAATTTTTCATGTAGAAAGATGAAAAACTACATTATATACTCACTTAGACTTAGATAGTAGATACTTATATTATTTTTAATTAATAATTAAGATATAGATATTAATAAAAATTTTAAGTAGTAATAATTCCAATTTAGAATTATCAAATTATAATCAAATCAAATTATTATAATATAAATACTATATTATAATTATATTATTATATTTTTATTATATTATATATATAAGTAAGATATAAGTATAATAAATAATAAATAAATTAAATATATATAAGATATAAGTAAGATCTTTATATATATTATATAATAAGATAAGATATCTTTATATTATAAATAATATTATAAATATAAAATCTAAATAATAATAACAGGTACAAATAGTAAATCGAGGTACCCATTCTATGACAACTCTTAATTTTCCCTCTGTTTTGGTCCCTTTAGTAGGCCTAGTCTTTCCGGCAATCGCAATGGCTTCTTTATTTCTTCATGTTCAAAAAAACAAGATTTTTTAGAGCCGAGGGCGCAAAATATTATCTTTTTTTTTCAAAACTGACGCTTGTATCATAACACATATATCCATTTAGCTAAATATGGTATAAGAGGCTTCCGTCGAAATCTCCCCAAAATGCTATTAGCTAGTTTCAAATAGACCCGAATCGGCGAATAGCTGAACTGTAAAGTTGGTCTATCTATATACATGTGGCTATCTTTAGTGAGTCATACGAAGGGTGTGTTATTAGTTTAGATCTAACCAATTTAATGAATTACTCCTAAAGGTTCACATCAAACTAGTGCTAGTTGATGCGAGTTACTTCGGAAATAAACGGCAAATTCATTTGGGGTATTCTCTCAATTCCAAAAAAAGCAACCGGATCAAGTATGAGTTGTCGATCAGAACATATATGGATAGAACCTATAACGGGGGCTCGAAAAACAAGTAATTTCTGCTGGGCTGTTATCCTTTTTTTAGGTTCATTAGGATTCTTGTTGGTTGGAACCTCGAGTTATCTTGGTAGAAATTTGATATCTTTATTTCCGTCTCAGCAAATAGTTTTTTTTCCACAAGGGATTGTGATGTCTTTCTATGGGATCGCGGGTCTTTTTATTAGCTCCTATTTGTGGTGCACAATTTCGTGGAATGTAGGTAGTGGTTATGATCGATTTGATAGAAAAGACGGAATAGTGTGTATCTTTCGTTGGGGATTCCCTGGAAAAAACCGTCGGGTCTTCCTCCGATTTCTTATAAAAGATATTCAGTCCGTCAGAATAGAAGTTAAAGAGGGTATTTATGCTCGTCGTGTCCTTTATATGGATATCAGAGGCCAGGGAGCCATTCCATTGACTCGTACTGATGAGAATTTTACTCCACGGGAAATGGAACAAAAAGCTGCTGAATTGGCTTATTTCTTGCGTGTACCTATTGAAGTATTTTAAGAAATCAGCTGAGAAATTAATGCTTTCTCGCGGGAGGGCAAAAAAGCAAGAATCCTCTTTTTCTATAACATAACTTAATTGAGGTTTCTTCAGAACATTCATTCGAGTCAAAGCAGACATATATGGAACAAGTATAAAAAAACCTTTTTGGGGGATCTTTTATATGTATCGAAATATACACATACACAACTCAATTATATATTTAAAAAAAATAAGAAAAAAATAAAATCTCATAATCAACCATTTCGAAATAAGGAAATTCCCCCTTTTTAGTTGTTGGAATTGAAACTTTAGATTCAGATAGATCATATCTTGTAATTTTTTTGAAGCTTCTTTTTAGACTTTTTGTGCTCCTTAATGACGAAAAATTTGGATCTCTTATAATGTAGCCAATTTATTTATGTCGTTTTTTGTCACTCATTTTTCACAATATTTTTCAGAAAATTACCTCAATTATTCTATCGATGACTACTCATAGTCAGTTAATTTTTTTCGAAATATTAGAGGTTTTTTTTATATAATGATAGAAAAGGAGTTCTTTTGTCTCAAAATCTGAATACTATTCATATTCATTATTTAAAGTGGTTTTTCCGGGCGTTCATCGAAAAGAGATATATGCTTCGAATTTGACTGATTGAGATATAGGGAAACAATTTTTATTATATTATTTATTCATATATATTCATTCGAATTTTTCATCTTTTTCCGTATTTTTTTCTAGATTCAAGGCCTAACCACGAAATCACAAATAAAAAAGAGTGAATAGATTCATAGGTTTGATAACTTGTAATAGAACTGATGCGTGAGAGAAATATTAGATTACATAGAGTCGACGAATGAGATGGGTTCATTAACAATTCACAGATGAAAAAATGGCAAAAAAGAAAGCATTCACTCCTCTTTTATATCTTGCATCTATAGTATTTTTACCCTGGTGGATTTCTCTCTCCTTTCAAAAGAGTCTGGAATCATGGGTTACTAATTGGTGGAACACTAGTCAATCCGAAACTTTTTTGAATGATCTTGAAGAAAAGAGTATTCTAGAAAAATTCATAGAATTAGAGGAACTCCTCTTCTTAGAGGAAATGATCAAGGAATACTCGGAGACACATCTACAAAACCTTCGTATAGGAATTCACAAAGAAACAATCCAATTAATCAAGATACACAACGAGGGTCGTATTCATACGATTTTGCACTTCTCGACAAATATAATATGTTTCATTATTCTAAGTGGTTATTCTATTTTGGGTAATAAAGAACTCGTTATTCTTAATTCTTGGGCTCAAGAATTCCTATATAACTTAAGTGACACAATAAAAGCTTTTTCTCTTCTTTTATTAACTGATTTATGTATCGGATTTCATTCGCCCCATGGTTGGGAACTGATGATTGGCTTTGTCTACAAGGATTTTGGATTTGTTCATAATGATCAAATTATATCTGGCCTTGTTTCCACTTTTCCAGTCATTCTAGATACAATTTTAAAATATTGGATTTTCCGTTATTTAAATCGCGTATCTCCGTCACTTGTAGTGATTTATCATTCAATGAATGACTGAAAAATTATCTACCTAATCCAATTATAATGTTTCTTACTTTGCAGTTGTACATAAGCAAAGCATTGAAAATCGCTTTCTATTTCTACCCATCCCGGAGATTCATCCTATATTCCTATATATATATATTAATCGAGTCAAAACAAATTATTCCAGTAAATAACAGAATCGTGGATAGGAAACTCCATTAGTGACCTACCCAAATTTATTGTATAAATATATTTTCGGGATCAATGGTTGGACCATGCAAACTAGAAATACTTTTTCTTGGATAAAGGAACAAATTACTCGATCTATTTCCATATCGCTCATGATATATATCATCACTCGTACATCCATTTCAAATGCATATCCCATTTTTGCACAGCAGGGTTATGAAAATCCACGAGAAGCGACTGGACGTATTGTATGCGCCAATTGCCATTTAGCTAATAAACCGGTGGATATTGAGGTTCCGCAAGCGGTACTTCCCGATACTGTATTTGAAGCAGTTGTTCGAATTCCTTATGATATGCAAGTGAAACAAGTTCTTGCTAATGGTAAAAAAGGAGCCCTGAATGTGGGGGCTGTTCTTATTTTACCAGAGGGTTTTGAATTAGCCCCTCCCGATCGTATTTCCCCCGAGATAAAAGAAAAGATGGGCAATCTGTCTT